TAAATGCCTTTTTTTCTCCTGAAGTTGTCGGAATTATTCGTAATAAGATATTGGCTACAATTGAGGAGGTCTTATCAATAAAATTTCCATTTATTCGAGATCTAGGCATAATTATCAATTCATTCTATAATTATTTTCATTCCCCTTCGGGGAAAACGATCCCACAAAAAAAGGAATTGTACAGTACAAAATAACATAAAAACAGACTAATTGGAAAAACGTGGAGCACAAATTGTCCTCCCTTTTGACAAAGATGAAATGAAATAGTTGAATCAAATTATATTTCATTCCAATTTAGTAGTATACTATTACTATTTCATCTAAGTTTAATAACCAAGTTTCCTATGTATTGATTTTGATAACTCGATAAGTTTTGATTTGGTTATCAAAAGGAAAAAGAATTGAATAATCATTCCATGATAAAAAAATAAGGTAACCATCCTTTATTTTAATTATTTTAATTTTATTTTGTTTGCATAACGTATATGTGCCACGCCATACAGTTGAAATCAAAAAATGAATCGGACAATTCATGAATTTTGAATAGATCATGGGGTAGCTAATGAAAGAAGTTGCTGTTGATAAATATGAAATTGGAAAAAAACTTTTCTTCCTATGGAACCACCAGGCGGTCATACCTGTACTACAATTAAGATGAATGGCTCGCTACTTAATTCGGTTTTTGGTCAAGAATAAGATTCCGTAGGAGGGATGGCTGAGTGGTTCAAGGCGTAGCATTGGAACTGCTATGTGAACTTTTGTTTACCGAGGGTTCGAATCCCTCTCTCTCCTTTTCTTTTCATTTATCAACGTTACGTATCAAATCAAATAATAATTGATATCATTATTCTAACAGTCCTTATTTGATAGAGATTCTCTATCCCTAATTAGAGCCTGTGATACGTAAAATACAAATAGAAATATTGTATTGATATTGAAAAGAAGAAAAAGAATCCTATTTATTGTCGATCCATTTTTGATATGTGAATGAGACAAGGTACTCTATTTACTTCAGAGAAGGGGGTAAAAATTGTATGAACCTTGCTTTTTTTATTTTCGTTAGAATCAAGTTTGACGGGAATAATATTCTACGACCAACAACTCATTTATTTTCAAACCGATCGATTTATTATCTATGATTTGATTTACAAATCCTTTATATTGTAAGGAATCAATAGTCAAATGGTTTGGCAATTCCCCGCGGGGGGATGAAACAAGATAATTTTGAATCAGAGCTTTCGATCTTTCTTTATCCTTCGTAGTAATAATATCTCGGGGTTTGCAACGATAACTTGGTATATCTACTATACGACCATTAACTAAAATATGTCTATGGTTAACTAATTGTCTGGCTCCAGGAATGGTCGAAGCCATACCTAATCGAAAAAGGATGTTATCCAAACGCATCTCGAGTAGTTGTAGTAAAACCTGACCTGTTGACCCTTTGGCTTTTCCAGCAATATGCACATATTTAAGTAATTGTCGCTCTGCCAGACCATAATGAAAACGCAATTTCTGTTTCTCTTCTAAACGAATACGATATTGTGATCTTTTTCTCGAGCGCAATTGGGTTTGAAGATAACTTCCGGATCTGGGGCTTTTACTAGTTAGTCCCGGTAAAGACCCCAGACGGCGTATTTTTTTGAAACGAGGTCCTCGGTAACGAGACATATAAATAAAGGCTCCCTTTTTGATTCACTTTCATTTGAAAAAAAAAAATTATAATTATAATATTATATAAATCGAAAATTAAAATATAAAAAAATATTATAAAATATATAAAATAAATTCAGACTGAACTAAAGGATCAGCAAAACAAAACACAATCTACTGAAGTATTACAAAGCAGAATGAAATAAATTTTATCAATATTTTTATTTTTTGTATATATAATATAGTGAAGTTCAAGCGAAGGCTACCTTTTCAAATTTCTTCTGTAAAGATCTAGTTAACTTTTTTTATTCATAGCTATAGCTGCAAGTTACCATGACATAATAACTCGACATTTAGAGAAAGCGAGAGTAGATATTTTCAATCATGCAAAGAAAAAGAGCCGGCTATCGGAATCGAACCGATGACCATCGCATTACAAATGCGATGCTCTAACCTCTGAGCTAAGCGGGCGGATATAAGATCAATAGTGTATAGGAAACTTTCGTATCTTAGCTATTACCTGGTGATTCTTTTTTTTTTTTTGCATTTATTGATTATTTAAATTTCTTCTCTATTTCTATTCTTATTTATTCTATTTATAGTTATTAGTTATAGATTTGATATTCTATATTAAATAATAGAAAATCTAAAAAAATAGAATTTCGAATTAAATTCTTACTATTTTGAATATGATATGATTAATATGAAGATGAATATGAAATAAAGATGGATATGAAATCAATACAATAAATACAATCTTAAATTAAATCTTCACTTCAATAATATTAATATGATTATTTTATGATAATTAAAATCATATTATGAATAATTCATTTATTCTCATTCTAATGGTGTAACTAAAAAACTATACTATAAATCTAAATCTAAATTTCACATTAAAGAAACTATCTATATCCTAATAGATAAATAGTGAAAAACTAAATAGAATCATATTCTATTTATTTCTATCCGAATAATGTAAATCCATGACTAAAACTGATAGAAACTTGTATTCTATCATTATACACAAGAGGACGAATTGTTAAAAAAAAAAAATAAATAAATAAATATCGAGCGTTCTACTATTTTTAATTCCGCTATAAAAAAGAAGGGGGAGTCAAGGCATAGATATATGTGGGATATATCTATCTATATTGAATTGCGGATACATCAATGATAGAATAATTTCGGATTGAAACAAATAGGGTTCATCCAATAGAGATGAAATGATAGAATGGAAGACGGCCAAAAAAATAAAATAGCAGCATACACTTTTTCGATACAAGAATCCTTACCTAATGAATTCAACAGTTCCAAGATCAATGAAAGAGGTGTATGGAATTACAATTAGATCCTTGTATCATATCAAATATCAAAGCAAAGGGGGATATGGCGAAATTGGTAGACGCTACGGACTTGATTGGATTGAGCCTTGGTATGGAAACCTTGCTAAGTGGTAACTTCCAAATTCAGAGAAACCCTGGAACTAAAAATGGGCAATCCTGAGCCAAATCTTTATAAAAAATGGAAAATTAGAATAAAAAGGGATAGGTGCAGAGACTCAATGGAAGCTGTTCTAACGAATGAAATTGACTACGTTACGTTAGTAGCAAAAATCCTTCTATCAAATGATAGAAATGACAGTAAAGGATAAGCTTATATACCTAATACATACTGACATAGGAAAGATTAATCACAACCCTCTATTTCGATATTTAGATTCATTCTATATTAATTAGAATGATAGAGATCAAATAATCATTCTAAAGATAAAAAAATCTATGAAAAAAGGAAGAGTTATTCTGAATCCATTCCCATTTTCCAATTGAAGTTTAAATTGAAATAGAATTCGAATATTCATTGATCAAATGATTAATTCCAGAGTTTCATAGATCTTTTGAAAATTAATCGGACGAGAATAAAGAGAGAGTCCCATTTTACATGTCAATACCGACAACAATGAAATTTATAGTAAGAGGAAAATCCGTCGACTTTAAAAATCGTGAGGGTTCAAGTCCCTCTATCCCCAAGAAAAGCCCATTTTACCTCCTCTTATTTCTTTATCTTCTTTTTTTTCATCAATGGTTCAGTTCAACCAAAATTCAATATCTTTCTCATTTCATTCACTCTGTTCTTTCACAAACGGATCCGAATAGAAATCCTCGTTTCTTCTTCCAATCCAATTTCATTTGTATAGATTCAAGGAATCCCCGTTATTGAGTCATTCACAGTCCATATCATTATCCTTACATTTACAATACAAAGAAAGTCTTCTTTTTGTTTTGAAGATCTAAGAAATTGAGGAGCTAAGTACAATTTGTTAAGACTTTTTTAGTTCTTTTCATTGACATAGATACAAGTACTCCGCTAGGATGATGCACAGGAAATGGTCGGGATAGCTCAGTTGGTAGAGCAGAGGACTGAAAATCCTCGTGTCACCAGTTCAAATCTGGTTCCTGACACGTGAATAATGTATCGGATAAATATTAATACCTCATACAAATGAAATTCATTTATACGGATCGGGATACATATTTTTTACTTTCCTTTTCATTTTTATTTTTTTCCTCTCTGTTCATACTTTGATCTTATTTAAATTTAAAATAGGATGTTAAATTTTCGTATATATCTAAAATTTCATAAAAAAATTAGATAAAAAGATTCAGAGTGAAAGGATAAGAATAGAAAGGATGTTTTTCAGACACAGTACAAATCAACCCCAATTCCTTTCATTTTTAATTTCTGCATTTCGTCTCTTCCGTCTTTTTTTTTTTTCATATTTTTTTTCTCACTCTTGCTCAATTTCCGGCGCCCCCCCTAAGTGATGTGCGCGATACAAAGTTCATGGTACAGAACTCTTTTAAGTCATCCTAGTTTTTCTGCTCATACAAAATGTATATGATATCTTTCCAATTGGGGAATATCAATGAGAACCTCTTTTTTTAGCCACCCTCATATGAATTAAAGTCCAGTTACTCTGTTTCATCTAGAAGGGAATGTAAAAATGTTCTTTGATTGAAATGAAATCTGGAGTCGTGTCGTATAAGTACTTATCATTCAAAGAGCATCTTGTATTTCATAGAAATTGGGAGTGGAGCAATATAGTCTTTACGTAAGGACCAGCCTATCCAATTTTCAGGCATCAAGATACGTTTAAGGCGAGGATGATTCTCATAAGAAATTCCCAACATATCATAAGATTCCCGTTCCTGAAAATCCGTACTTCTCCAAATCCAGAAAACGGACGGGGTTCGAGAATTACTCCTGGGGGCAAATACTTTTATGCATACCTCCTCTGGTTTATCTATACCATAACGTATTTTCGTAAGGTGATACACACTAGCTAAAAATCCGTCTGGTGCTACATCATAGGCACACTGGGAGCGTAAATAATTGTAACCATATACCATATACATATAAAATGACAGCAATTGAGTCCCAATCTTTGGTTTTTTTTGTAAAGTCTCTATTCTTCGGCAATCAAAGCCTAAAGATCTATGAACTAGCTTATGCTTGACTAGCCAATCATATAAACGAATTTGCATCTCCTTCATCTCTACCACATTTTTCTTTGTATCAATACTTCACATTGACAATGAAATTGTTAAAGACTGACCCGCTCTTTCTTATTCTGCACAAAGGAACCCTGCCTGATTAACTAATTCGTAAGAAGATACTGACCCTTTGGACTTTAAATCTTTTTAAAATTCAAATCTAAAAGGTATCTCTGAAGTAGATGGTAATTGATAGAGTAATCCTTGATTCTAATTTCCAGTATTAGTACTGTGTCGAAGGTAAACCTTGTGATTAGTAGTAAAACATCGATTCTCCTGTTGATACACAGTTCTATCTTCAACTTCAAAGATTTTTTGAGATATCTTCTTACGAAGTTTCGTTATAACATCTATAAAAGAATCTTCTTTATAGTAAAGAAAAAATTAGAAATAAATTCAATAAAATTAAAAATAATAATCATTAAGAATTCAATATCAATAGAATATGATAATATTATTACTATATTTTTATTAGTTTTATTAGTATAACTATAATAGTATAGTTATATTTAATTTTAAATTTTATGGAATCATGAACGTTCGGCATAATATAGGATCCCTCTAATAGTCTAATATAAAGAATCACACATTATCGAGCAATTCGACAGACCAAATTCCCAAACCCGCTCAACTCTTAGAATATAGAAGGAGGAGCCTTGATGGATGTAGGGCTAATTAATTAGCCCTACATTATCTTTGAAACAAATTTAAAATTGAAAGAATCTAAGAATCTATTAGGTTTGTTGTTCAGCCAAAAACTGATTATCCACAAATACTCAAGATCAAGAAAAGAATAGGTCCTAGATCCATGCAACTTAGGATTGGATTTGCTTGGGTCAGGTTGAAGTCTTTAGACAGTATTCTTTCATGATTTTAATTTCATAAATTGACTGGGTTTGGGTATACCAAACCCCAAAAAAGTGTATAAATAACTCTTTGATCATGGGCAATAAAAGAGGAAAAAGTAATTCATTCATGAAAATGGATAAAGAAATATGGTTATTTGATCCGAGATTTGACAAATACCAATTGGGTCCGTTGAAATGAATTATTGTGTTTATTTTATTGTTCCTACTATTAAAATATAAAATAAAACTACTAAAATCTCTATACAAAACAAAAATGGAATGTATAATGTATTAGGGCTATACGGACTCGAACCGTAGACCTTCTCGGTAAAACAGAGAAAACTGATTATTATCGAAATGATTCGAACTGTTTCAAAGACCCAACATGCATTTTGTTGCATTGGGCTCTTTCATCAACTGATGTAAAGATCAGTTAGTCCACCATTTTTTTCTTTACAGGAAGATAAAAAGATAATGAGATGGTTCCATGTGCTCTGATTCATTATTTGTATCCTGATCTAGGAGCAATACCAAAGTGTTTCAAAGAAAAATGACCTTGATTTAGGTCTGCCTTCGGCCTAGATCAACCTAAGTGAAATGGAGCCTCTATCACTCCACTGCAAGAGTAAAATATGAGACTTCATACACCTCAAAGCTCATAGGACGACAAGAGGTTCTTTTGAGACCCTTATACTCATTATGCCTGGCATTGAATGGACTGGACATTTACCTTACAATGGCATGTTCTATTTGATTGATTTGGCAGTGGAATTCGCACCTGAATCGGATCGAACCAAATATTTGTCAGGCTATTTTTCTCTTGTTCTCTCGAACCTACGGAATAAGACATCGACTTCTCAAAAAGATCAATTATGGTCATTGCATAATGGGCTTCCTTGAAAAGCATTGGCGCACGTGTAAACGAGGTGCTCTACCTAACTGAGCTATAACCCTTATCATAAATCATAACTATTTTAACATAGAGGCAATTTCTTGTCAAGAAGGGTATCCCATATGCATATGATAACTCTCCGATCCATTTACTGGTAAAAGATTGATATTGCTTAGAAAGCATATTTTAACTAGAATCCATCGAAGTGATGAAGACCTTTTTGTGGTGATAAATAACCTACTTAACCCAGTGGTTAGAGTATTGCTTTCATACGGCGGGAGTCATTGGTTCAAATCCAATAGTAGGTAGAACTTATTAGATACCATGGAATCAGGTATCTAATAAGTTTTTCTACCCATCCTCTTTTTTTCGTTCTATCATAAGATTAATCAGATTAGACTTCATTGTGTTCAATTTGGTTCAATTTTTGGAATGAAAATGTAGTGTATAATAAGAAACTCCTTTAATTTTAATTATTTTTTTGATTCTTTTTATTTTTATTGAATGCATTGACTACTACTGGGAAATCACATTGACAGCCTCTACTCGTGTCCTAGCTCGTCTGAGAGCTAGATTTGACTCAATTGCTTGTCTCTTACCCTCAGCTCTACTCAAGTTATCTTCAGCTATTTCAAGAGTTTGTTGAGCTTCTTGTGCATCAATGTCAGTACTAAATTCTGCATCATTTCCTAAAATAGTTATCTCATTATTACTTATTCTAGCGAAACCACCCATAAGAGCCACTGTTAACCATTGGTCGTTTAGCCGTATTCTCAAAAGACCTATATCTACAGCCGTGGCAATGGGGGCATGGTTTGGTAATACTCCAATTTGTCCACTATTCGTAGATAAAATAATTTCTTTCACTTCGGAATCCCAAATAATTCGATTAGGAGTCAGTACACAAAGATTTAAGGTCATTTCTTCAATTTGCTCTCCTCTTCTAAGTTTTCTAAGTTAATAGCTTTCGCGGTAGCTTCATCGATGTTACCCACCAAATAAAAGGCCTGTTCGGGAAGACCATCTAATTTTCCGGAAAGGATGAGTTGAAATCCCCGAATTGTTTCTGCGAGACCAACATATTTCCCCGGAGAACCAGTAAAGACTTCTGCCACAAAGAAGGGTTGTGATAAGAAACGCTCAATCTTTCGTGCTCTTGCTACAGTTAAACGATCTTCTTCGGATAATTCGTCCAACCCAAGGATAGCTATAATGTCCTGAAGTTCCTTGTAACGTTGTGAAGTTTGCTTAACTCTTTGAGCAGTTTCATAATGTTCCTCGCCAACGATCCGAGGTTGTAACATGGTTGACGTTGAATCTAAGGGATCTACTGCTGGATAAATACCTTTGGCAGCTAATCCTCTTGATAATACGGTAGTAGCATCTAAATGTGCAAATGTCGTGGCAGGAGCAGGGTCGGTCAAATCATCCGCAGGTACATAAACTGCTTGGATCGATGTTATAGATCCTTCTTTGGTAGAAGTAATTCTTTCTTGCAAAGAACCCATTTCCGTACTAAGGGTAGGTTGATAACCCACTGCGGAAGGCATTCTACCTAATAAGGCAGATACTTCGGACCCTGCTTGAACGAAACGAAAGATATTATCGATGAATAGAAGTACGTCTTGCTCATTAACATCCCGGAAATATTCCGCCATGGTTAGGGCAGTCAAGCCAACTCTCATACGAGCTCCTGGCGGTTCATTCATTTGACCATAGACTAGAGCTACTTTGGATTTTCCAAGATTTTTTTCATTAATCACCCCGGATTCTTTCATTTCCATGTAGAGATCATTTCCTTCACGAGTACGCTCCCCTACTCCGCCAAATACGGATACGCCTCCATGAGCTTTGGCAATGTTGTTGATCAATTCCATGATGAGTACTGTTTTACCCACCCCAGCTCCCCCAAATAGTCCGATTTTTCCTCCACGGCGATAGGGGGCTAAAAGATCCACCACTTTAATCCCTGTTTCAAAGATTGATAATTTCGTATCTAACTGTATGAAGGCGGGTGCAGATCTATGAATAGGAGATGTTGTGCGAGTATCAACAGGACCGAAATTATCAACAGGTTCCCCAAGAACGTTGAAAATTCGTCCGAGAGTAGCTCCGCCGACTGGAACACTTAGAGGGGCTCCCGTGTTAATCACCTTCATTCCTCTCATCAGACCATCTGTAGCGCTCATAGCTACAGCTCTTACTCGATTATTTCCTAATAATTGTTGTACCTCACAAGTTACATTAATTTGCTGACCAGCCGTATCTCGAGCCTTAATTACCAAAGCATTATAAATATTAGGCATCTTCCCCGGTGGAAAAATGACATCCAGCACTGGGCCAATAATTTGAGCGATACGCCCTAGGTTTTGTTCTTCAAGTGTGGAAACCGCAGGATCAGAAGTCGTGGTATTGCTTCTCATAATCGTAAATCATAATAATAATATGTCGAATTTTTTTTATTTTAATACTGAATCAAAAATAAGTATCCGATAGCAAGTTGATCGGTTAATTCCATAATCCATAATGAAGTAAATGGAAGTTAGCATTCGATTGAGTTGGTACCACCCAATGGAATCCATTTTAATCCTTTACTCATTCAATAAGTAAATTTTCAATTCAACGAGCCAACCAATCCTTTTTTCACAAGTGGATGAATAAGAATCATGAGTCAGTGTATTTCATTTCCCTATCTTTTATAAATGACCGTCTAGATTATCTATTATCTATGAATATTAAATTTGAACCTGAATTTTTTTATTCATGATTTTTATCTCATTGACCATTGTTCTTTACTTTATTTTCTTATTTTCTTTTCCAAATTTATTGTATTTTTTTTTTGTTGTGCACCTATTATTTTTCTTTATATACTATTATATCTGTTCCCTTTGCTGGATGAATTATGCCTCTTTTCATATCTAGGATTTACATATACAACATACAGTATATTACTGTCAAGAGAGGTTCCTCATATTATTTATTTATTTTTCTTTCTATTTTAACTTTAGCTTTAGTATATGTATATTATACTATACTATAACTTATACTATAAC